GGCCAAGGGTAAAGATGTGCGAATACCGGTTCTTTTGGAATGTACCGCTTGTATTCGAAACGGTGTTAATGTTAATAAAGCATCAACGGGCATTTCCAGATATATTACTCAAAAGAACCGGCACAATACGCCTAATCGATTGGAGTTGCGAAAATTCTGTCCATATTGTTACAAACATACGATTCACGGGGAGGTAAAGAAATAGATCGAACCGAGCACCTGCGCCCTTATCTATCTTACAAGGAAAAGGAAAAAATGACATTATATATATAACATATTTAACATAGTTAAAGATAATTATAAACAAACCAAATCCTATTTTTTTATTCTAATTAGAGATACGGCTGAAATAGGATTTTAGGGATAAGAAATAAACTAACCAAACCATGGATAAATCCAAGCGAACTTTTCTTAAATCCAAGCGATCTTTTCGTAGGCGTTTGCCCCCGATTCAATCGGGGGATCGAATTGATTATAAAAACATGAGTTTAATTAGTCGATTTATTAGTGAACAGGGAAAAATATTATCTAGACGAGTGAATAGATTGACCTTGAAACAACAACGATTAATTACTATTGCTATAAAACAAGCTCGTATTTTATCTTTGTTACCTTTTCTTAATAATGAGAAACAATTTGAAAGAACCGAGTCGACCACTAGAACTCCTAGTCTTAGAGCCAGAAAAAGATAGGTTTACTCTTTCTTCACTTGAATTCGAATTCCCATCCGAACTCAAACGGGGATTGATATTTTGTTGGAAAAATCCAAGAATCCGGATTGAATTCTCGTGTCGTAAGAAAACAAATAATAATCTGGGAAGAATAAATTTTTTTATTTAACTTGTTGATTCATATTTATTTTGACTATTTTCTCATATTTTATCATATTCTATTCATTTTTATTCGACCTTCCCGGAGTTCATTCTCCGGGCAACTCCGTTTAACCGGTGGATTCCTTCGAACCTACTTCTTTTATGATCTCATTGGAAATCATATAAAGACAATTCCTATTTGATATAGCTATTTGTGCAAGTATTTTACGATTAAGAAGCAACTGTCTCTTGTACAGACCGTTTATTAATCTACTATAACTATAGCATACCCCCCTTTCACGAATTGCTGCATTTATTCGAGTGATCCACAAACGACGAAAATTGATTTTTTGCTTATCCCTATCCCGATGAGCCGAAACCAAAGCTCTTATTTTTTGTTGAGTAATAGTTCGAGTAAGTCTTGAATGAGCCCCCCGAAAGCTTGATGCAAATAAACGAATTTTTGTTCTACGTCTCCGAGCGATATATCCCCGTCTAATTCTGGTCATTGAATAAATGAAACTTTCACGAATAACTAATAGATTTCCTTTCTTTCAGTTATTCTTTTGCCCCTTTCCTAGTATATTAATAACAAAACGGATTTTTCCAATGTATAAACTAAAAATTCCAACGGCTTTGGCTACTATAACCTTCCCAACCACGATTTTTCTTTTTTATAGGCGTTTCGCCTCGAAATACGAAATTGTACTATACTAGGTATTAAAAATAAAAAAAAATAGCAATGATAAAGAAATAGTGGATTCCATCGTTTCTATGGTTACTTCTTAAACGGTGAGGTCTTCTCTATACACCGGAGCCTTTACTTCATTTAATCAATGTTATTGCTAACTTGTATAGTTCACATTCTTCGGCTCTACCCATGAATTATCCAGTAATAGGTCTTTCACAACGAGCTCTACCTATACAGTAACGGTATTTAATTATGAAGGTTGGCTGGGTAGCTGACCCTGTTAGTCCGTTCTTGCAAGAGGGGTCTATATTAACTAAGATTTCCTCCGCTTAATGGATAACCATTTGCTACCAATGGAGAATTGCTTCTCATCTTGAATTGAGGTGAGTGGATTTACACCAATAGAAACCATAAATTTCATACACAATAAAAGGGATATGCTCCATTTTCTTATTTTTAGATAGGAAATGTAGTTCGTTTTCCGTTCTATCCTATTTGATCATTGATATTCGAACATGGCTCTCTTTCCTTTGTTCTAGTTCATGATCTGAACGAGTCGCACATACACCCTAGTACATGTTCCTCGACGCTGAGGGCATCCCCGAAGCGCGGGGGATTTTGTGACATTTCTAATTGGCTGTCTTGTATTTCTAATAAGTTGTTTAATCGTTGGCATGTTGAATCATATACATAATGGACTGGTTTAGATCGATCCTAACCGCATGATTATGAATTCCTTTTATTGAATAGAATAGTAAATAAAAGTCATAATATATTAATATGAAACTCGGCAGGGGTAATTTCAAATCACGAATTGATGCGAAATCCAGGCTATTGTCATTCAACCGCTACAAGATCAACAATTCCATAAGCTTGGGCCTCTGTTGCTGACATAAAAACATCTCTTTCCATGTCTTCGGAGACAACCCATAGGGGTTTGCCCGTTCTTTGTACATAAACCCTTGTCAGGGTTTCACGTAGTTTCAGCAGTTCTCCC